TCTCTCCCGAGACCCGGGCCCTTTATCATGACTTCTGCTCGTTGCATACCTTGATCCACCACTGTCCGAATAGCATTTCCCGCTGCGGTTTGGGCGGCAAATGGTGTCCCTCTTCTTGTACCCTTGAATCCACAAGTACCGGCGGAGGACCAAGAAATTACTCGACCTCGTACATCTGTAACAGTCACAATGGTATTGTTGAAACTTGCTTGAACATGAATAACTCCCTTTGGTATTCTACGCACATTCTTACGTGAACCAATACGTCTATTTCTACGTGAACCAACTTTTTGTATAGGTTTTGCCATATTTTATCATCTCATAAATAAAAGTCAGAGATATATGGATATATCCATTTCATGTCAAAACAGATCTTGGTTTTTTACTGATTTTTTTGTACATCTGTACATCAGGTCCTTTAGATTTCGGGAGTCCTTTTTGTTTTAGAAAGATTATCCTTGTCTTTGTTTATGTCTCGGGTTGGAACAAATTACTATAATTCGTCCCCGCCTACGGATCAATCTACATTTTTCACAAATTTTACGAACAGAGGCCCTTATTTTCATATTTGTCACTCCTTTTCTTAATTCTGAATCTACTTAATTGGAAGAAAATAAGTTTCTTAAAATCTTTAACTTCGAATTGTATCCCCACGAAAGAATGTTGAAATTGAAAAAACCACCCAATTATGTGAGTCTTTACTTTAGAGTATACAAAAGGGTATACAAATTATATGTCCTTTAGTTGAATCATAAGAACTTACCACAATTTTGATTCTATTTACTGGTAGTATACGTATAAAATTACGTTGAACCCTTCCCGAAGCAAAACCCAGAATCCGATTTTCATTATCTAAACGAACTCGAAACATACATACCATTGGGACGTAGTTCAGTAATTAAAACCTTGCGAATCTTTTTTTTCTTTCATTCCAGGGAAAACGGCCTTGAAGTATCAACGAATCTAAGAGGCATAGTATTAGAAACCTACTCTATTACCTTTTTTTCACAAAACAAATAGGCAAGTTCCGCATATAATTCGGCTATCAGAAAGATTACCATATATAACACAAAATTTCTCCTCCGATTCTTTCTATTCGAGCCTCTCGGTCTGTCATTATACCTCGAGAAGTAGAAAGAATTACAATCCCCATTCCGCCTAAAATTCTCGGAATTCGTTGATAGTTAGAATAGATTCGTAGGCCAGGCCGGCTGATCCGTTTTAAATTTAAAACAGTTCTATATGCTCCTTTCCTATTTCTCCTATGTCGTAGGGTTAAAACTAAAAAATATTTATTGCTTTCTTGATGTTTTCTCACGTTTTCAATAAAACCTTCTCGTAAAAGGATTTTAACAATATTTTCAGTGATGTAAGTAGATGGTATTCGAACTGTTCTTTTTTCATTCATGTCAGCATTTCGTATAGAGGTTATTATGTCAGCAATAGTGTCTTTACTCATGATAAACTAAGATTATTGTTGCCCCCGAATTTTGATATAATCAACATGCTCTTTTTCTTTTTTTTTTTTAATTCATAAATATTTATGAATTTTTAAAGGTATATACGTGATATAGAAACAATCTACTAAATTTAATTAATCTATTTCATTCAAATACTATAAACTACATCACGGTCTTCCCTTATAATACTTCAGGTGCTAATGAAACTATTTTAGTGAAATTTAACTGTCTTAATTCCCGGGGGATCGCGCCAAAAATTCGGGTTCCTTTTGGATTTCCTTCTTGATCAATAACAACTGCAGCATTGTCATCATATCGTATTATCATACCGTTGTCGCGTTTGAGTTCTTTACAAGTACGTACAATTACAGCTCGGATCACTTCCGATCTTTCTAGAGGTGTATTTGGTACTGCTTCTTTGATTACAGCAACAATAACGTCACCAATATGAGCATATCGTCGATTACTAGCTCCTATGATTCGAATACACATCAATTTTCGGGCCCCGCTGTTATCCGCTACATTCAAATGGGTTTGAGGTTGAATCATATCGTTTTTTTTTTTTGTCTTTTTCAATGTAAAGGGTGAAATAAAAAAAAGAAATATTGTTTGTTCAAAACAAAACAAGAAACCTGCAATTTTTTTTTTATACAAAAAATGATTTCTTTTGGTTCTTCCTATCCTATACCGAAAGAATGAATTGGGTTCGTATCGGCATTTTGGATGCCGCTATTGAAATAGCCCTTCTGGCTATATTTTCTGCTACTCCGCTCATTTCATAAAGTATTCTGCCGGGTTTAACAACAGCTACCCAATATTCGGGAGATCCTTTCCCCGAACCCATACGTGTTTCTGTAGGTCTTACTGTAACGGGTTTGTCTGGAAATATACGTACCCATATTTTTCCACCGCGGCGTGCATTTCGTGTCATTGCTCGCCGACCCGCTTCTATTTGTCTAGATGTGATCCAAGCGGGTTCAAGCGCTTGAAGAGCATATCTACCAAAGCAAATACGATTACCTCGATAAGATATTCCTTTCATTCTTCCTCGATGTTGTTTACGGAATCTGGTTCTTTTGGGGTTATAGTTGATGGTTGTTTATCAATTCCACCCATCTCTACTACAGAACCGGACATGAGAGTTTCTTCTCATCCAGCTCCTCGCGAATTAAACGATTAAAAAATAATATACGTGGTGAATAATATACTGAATCGGGGGATTCTTTGAAATTTAATTTAATAGATAATAGAATTCTTTTTTATCTTTTGATATATAATTAAACACGTATTTTATTTTTAGATAATGTCGTTTAGGTATTGGGTATAACGTTATAATGAATCTTTATTTTGTTTTGCTTTTGATTATCCTATCGAATTGACTCAAATTTCTAAAAAAAAAAATTCGCGGGCGAATATTTACTCTTTCAACATTCAGTTGTAAGATTAGTCTATGACATGACCTTTCAAAAAAAAAATGAATTGGTTTCTGGTTCGTTCCGCCATCCTACCCAATGAATCATTAGGATTCGTTTTCAATAGAATCTTATGCATTCACAGGTTCTGTCGTTCCCACCACCTCTCGAGTAATGATTAGGTCTTAATTTTACAATGGAGCCCCTAATGAAATTAGTTTTTGAGTCAACCTTCTCAGTCTTTATTGAATCGGGGCTCTTGATTTTTGGTTCTATCCACGTATTTGTCTAATTGTGGATCAATTCAGTATTGATGCTTTATTACATTCCCTTTTATGAGATGACTCATAGACCGTACATATTGGAATCATATATCGTTGATATTATTTTTCTATCTTTCTCTCGCCTTTCCATTTATCTGTATAATTTTCTTTTTTGTTTATGCAAAAAAGATTTCAGTTGCTACAACGATATGACTTATATATCATATTTTGACTGGTTCTTTCTTTATATCCAGATAATGCGAAGCGATGAGTTGGTTATTAGTTCTATAGTTATTAGTTCGTATTATGGGTTGTTCCATTTTTTTGAATCCTAATCCTAAAAAAAAACCAACGAGTCACACACTAAGCATAGCAATTATATCAAATGATTAATCGAATTTTTATTCAACCTTATAGAATTGTTCGTTTTTTTTTTTTATCACTAAATAGAACTAAATACAAATCAAGTAAATGCTTATTATTCCTCGTCTACAAATATCCAAATTTTGATACCTAAAACCCCATAGATAGTTCGAACTGCGTAGGAACAATAATCTATTTTGGCTCGAATGGTTTGGAGAGGAACCCTACCTTCTCTGATCCATTCGACACGTGCAATTTCTTTTCCGTCGATACGCCCTGCAATTTGTACTTGAATCCCTTTTGTACCTGCCTGTTCAGTTAATTCAATAGCTTTTTTCATTGCTTTGCGAAATGAAACTCTATTCTTTAATTGCCCGGCTATAAATTCTGCAAGAATATTAGGGTGCCCATAAGGGTTTACAATTCTTGTAATAGCAATGTTGAGTTTTCGGTTTACACAATTGAGTTCTTTTTGTACATTGAACTGTAATTCTTCTATTTTTCGAGTCCTATCTTCTATTAATAACTTGGGGAATCCCATATAGATTATGACCTGAATCAAATCGATTCTTTTTTGAATCTCTATACGTGCAATTCCCTCGACATTAGAGGATATTTTCAGATTTTTTTGTACATAATTTTTGATACAATCTCGTATTTTTTGATCTTCTTGTAGATTCTCGGAATAATTTTTTGGTTGTGCAAACCAAAGAGAATGATGACCTTGGGTTGCACCAAGTCTGAAACCAAGTGGATTTATTTTTTGTCCCATAGTCCCCCACTACTATATATATCGTGAAACGTCATATCTGTGTGTGTTTTTTTTTTATCCATTCGGGTTTTTTTAAGCATAACATAATATAGCGTATTTGTAGTTTTTCTAAACTATAATATTCTTTCTTTAAATATTCCTCAGCTCCAATTTATAGGTTTTCCTTTTATCTATTTCTAGTTGTTCATCTACAGATATATCTTTCAATACAATAGTTATATGACAGGTGGATCTTCTTATCGGATAACCCCGCCCTCGAGCTCGGGGTTTTAGTTTTTTCACAGTCGTACCCTCGTTGACTTCAGCTTTACTAATGATTAAACTTGTTTCGTTGAAACCCTTATTGTGATTAGCATTTGCTGCTGCAGAATAAACCAATTTTAAAATGGCATAACATGCTCGATAAGGCATTAGTTCTAGTATCATAAGTGTTTCTTCATAGGAACGCCCACGAATTTGATCAATTACTCTTCTCGCTTTGTGAGCAGAAATACATATATGTTGGCCTGAAGCGGCTACTTCTGTATATTGGTTCGGCTTTCTCTTCTTTTTCTCCATAATTATAAGGTTCACCTCTCATTAATAAACGATAAGCATCTATATTTACTTTTATTATTTATTATTATTTTTTTATTTATTAATTAAAATTAATAAATTATTAACGCCGAGATCTATTATCATTTTTCGCGTGTCCCCGGAAATTTCGAGTCGGTGAAAATTCTCCCAACCT